ATATTTCTCTTTCTAACCATACAATTACTAATACGCCTATTGTGATTCCCAATACAAGAGTCAAAATAGGGGCAAGCGCCCATATAATTCCATAGACCCCTTTTAAAGATTCCACTCCGTAAAAAGAATTAATATCTTGTATTTCCGTTGTATCAATTATCATTTCAACGATCAACTTCTCCCATAATGATATCTATGCTACCTAGTATTGTCATAATATCAGCCAATCTCATTCTTTTAACTAACTGAGGAAGAATTTGCAAATTGATAAAACCCGGCGGGCGAATTTTCCATCTCCAAGGAAAACCACTCTGATCCCCTATCAGAAAAATTCCCAATTCACCCTTTGGGGCTTCGACTCTTACATAAAGTTCTTGTTTCGGCAATTCAAAAATAGGAGAAGGTTTTTTACTAATGAATCGATATTCAAAATCATGCCATTCTGGATACCTTTCTCTATCAAAGTATCGAAGTTCTAAATTCTCATAGGGCCCCCCCGGAATTCCTTCTAGAGCCTGTTGAATAATTTTTATGGATTCTGTCATTTCACCAATTCGGACTAAATAACGAGCTAATGAATCTCCTTCTTTTTGCCATTGGACTTCCCAATCCAATTCGTCGTAACACTCATAATGATCAACTTTACGAAGATCCCATTGTATTCCGGAAGCTCGCAACATTGGTCCTGATAAACCCCAATTTATTACTTCGTCTCTACCAATAATGCCTACACCTTCAACGCGTTCTAAAAAAATAGGATTTCGTGTAATAAGTTTTTGATATTCAGTAACTCCTGTTAAAAAATAATCGCAGAAATCCAAACATTTATCTATCCACCCATGAGGTAGATCAGCCGCTACTCCTCCGATACGAAAATAATTATGCATCATTCTCATACCAGTGGCAGCTTCGAATAGATCATATATAAATTCTCTTTCTCTGAAAATATAGAAGAAAGGAGTTTGTGCACCAATATCTGCCATAAACGGGCCGAGCCATAACAGATGAGAAGCTATACGACTCAATTCCAACATAATTACTCTGATATAACTGGCTCTTTTAGGTACTTGAATATTTCCTAACTGTTCTGGCCCATTTACAGTTATTGCTTCTGTGAACATAGTAGCTAAATAATCCCAACGAGTTACATAAGGAAGATATTGTATAATTGTTCGGTTTTCCGCAATTTTTTCCATCCCCCTGTGTAAATAACCCAATATTGGTTCACAGTCAATAACATTTTCACTGTCCAGAGTAACGATGAGTCGAAGAACACCATGCATTGACGGGTGGTGGGGGCCCATATTGACTATCATGAGATCTTTTCTTGTAGCTGGTATATTCATAAGTTTTTCCTCGATTCATTCTTCCATGAATTGCGCAAAACGAAAAAAAGTTCATCAAAATTCAAGATCTAATAAATCAAATAATTCAAAATGACTTTTCAAATTAACGAATTTTGGATTCCCGAATACCCAATTGATTAATTAAGTATTTATAACGTACTCTATTTTTATTTGACAAATAAGACAGCAACCGTTGACGTTTTCCCAGCATTTTACGTAGACCCCTTTGAGATAAATAGTCTTTTCTGTGCAATTCTAAATGTGAAGTAAGTCTTCTTATTTTATTGGTGAAACTCAATACTTGGAATTCAACGGATCCCCTGTTTTCTTCTTTTTCTTCTTGCGAAAAAATGGAAATGAATGCATTTTTTATCATAAAAATGAATCGTCCCTTTCTCTTTTTTTTTAGATATTTTTATCGATATATTTCTTGATCAGTAATAATAATCCCACTCATTTGAATTTGATATACACAAGACTCTTAATTTCGTTAAGAATTTCTTATTTTTGTCAAATAAAATCAAATAAAATTACTTACTTTAGTAATCAATATAATTTAAAAAATTAATTGGATTCGAATCGGATACCGTATACAAAAGTATGGTCTATTTCTGTATTCACAAAAAATAATAGATCTTCAAATAAATAAGAAGATTTTGTTGATTCATTTCTAGATCGAATTAATATTAATAATATAATACAATGACTCATTAAATTAGTAAGTATTGTGTATCAGGATGAAATGTAAGATAATGGGTATGTTTATTTCTTTGTCTTCATATACTCGAGAATATAGTAAAAATGTACCATTAATAAATTTGCAATCGCAGATACATATGAATCCTGGTCATACTAAAACGACTACCATTATTGGTATCAAACCAATAGCGATTCATACAAGCTAAATCTTCTAATCGATAATTGGACCAAAGAAAAAACTTTAATTTAATTAGTTTCTTTTTATCGTTATCAAGATTTTTTTTTTTATTCAACACGCAATTTTTTATCCTATTTCCATTGAAAAATACTGTATTTCTATAGATACTGTTTATATCCCTATAATTCAAAAAGATTTGAATTCTTAATTCTCTACGACGCTTCGGGGATAAGATATTTTCAAGAACAAGCAAATCATAATGATTTTTGTCTATATTTCCAGTCATCTTTTGATGTATTGCAATGGATTCATAAAAATTCTTCTTATTCTTGTCAGCATAGCCATAACTTTTTTCTAGGTATCTTTGATTAATCTGGTGCTTATTCTTATGAACCAATGAAATACCTATGGTTTGATATATATAAAATTGTCCATCATTTTTTACAAACAGACGAACTGGTTCGATAATAAATATTCCGCTTTTTAGAAATTCTGTAAGAGTTAAATCCTTCTGGATCATCAGAATATGCGGATTCATTTCTTTTCTTTGAATAGCGGATATAGCAATCTCGTTTGGACTGTTCAGTCTAAGGAGGAGGCAATATACTTTTATGTTATTGATTATTCTTTGATTTAAAGAATCATTCCAGCTCAATTGAAAACGCAAATACTTTTTTAAGAAAAACTCAAGCTCTGCTTCTATGTTAGTCTTGTATTGCTTTTTGTTTCTACGTTTTTTCATGTCTGATCCCGGAGAACTTTGTTCACCATCTTTTTTTTGGTTTGAGAGAGCGGATTTAATATATGGTTTTTCGACTAATTCTTTTTCTCCTTGATTTCTATTTTCTAATTTAAGAGTTTTTTTTTTCGAAAATAAAAAAAGAGATATTTTTTTCTTTTCAGTGATGCTTTTATGTTTATTAACATTTTGATTTACATTAAAATTGAAAAGAAGTAATTTGATTGGTATGGCCCAGGGTTTAATCTTATATGTATTATAAAATATCCCAAATTCTGGGAATAACAAAAATGCAAGATTCGATATGGGGCGACTTAGTATTTCGTCATTCATTCTCATCCAATCAGCGAGAGACTCTTTTTGTTTTTGATTGAATGGGTGAATTTCTTGATGAATCGTGAGATAAAAAAGACCTTTTTTTTTTTTATCAAATTTATCGATTATTTGATAATTATTAACACTAATCTTAGTATTTTGATTCCTCTTAGTGATGGTATCAATATTAACGCAAGCCTTAATATCAATCTTCTTTGTAAGACAAAAATGGATAATTTTCCAATAAAAAGATTTTCGATCCGGACTTTTTTTTATATCTATACTATTATTTTCTACTCGATAATTATTGATAAGGATACCTTCTATCATATCAAATAGTTTACGTTTAGGTGTGTAAGTATAAGAAATCTTTTTGTTCTTATTTACTTGTAATGGCAATCCATAAATATATGAGTTTTTTTCATCTTCATAATTAATAGATTTATACGATAAAAGATCATATTGATATTGTTTTTTTAATTTTTTGTTTTTTTTTAGTAATGAATCTATTTCAAAATAATTTTGTTTTTCATATTGAATGAATCGGTTTTTTTCATATGAATCACATTTGTTTAAATCTTTATTTTTAGTCATACGACATTGATATTGATTGACTCTATTTCGCCATTTTTGTGATATTAATCTAGACCATCTAATCTGAGATAAATCATATTGATAATGAACCTTTAGCCAGTTTTTCCATTCATTAATTAAAGAATTTCGAAGGTTTTTATGTTGTCTTAATTCGGAATCAAATATTCCTTGCGTTCCAACAAAATACTCTTTTATTTCATTCTTAAGAAAAAAAGATGTTCCGTAATAGTTAAAGACGGATCTTAACTTATATAAGTTACTGACTTGGATTTGTGAGAATTTGTAGAATACATATGCTTGTGACAAGTAAGATAAGTCTCCAAAAATATGTGAATTTTTATTAATAATACAAAGTGACTTTTTTATAGTCAAAATAAAGTTAATTATACTTTGATTTGTTTTATCAATTCTTTCTTGATTTGCTTCATTATTGTAAATGTATTTATTCAAATCTTTTTTTTTTAATTTAGGACGAAGCTCCGCAATGATTCTAAATATAATAATGATACATAGAAAGGTATATATGTATAGTTTTTCAATCAAAAATTTAAAAAAAAAATGTAATTTTCGCAGTAATCGAAGATTTTTTCTTTTTAATATCCGCCAAATATTTTTTTGTGATTCTAATCTTTTATCTTCATAACTTATTTTGGTTGGACTAATATTTATCTCTCGAGTTAGAAACCCTATTTGCTTATCTTTTTTCATTTTTTCTATTTCAGTTATGATTGTGTTTGTTCTATTAGTTAGATTTTGAATCTTTTTTTCTGTCAATGAGTAAGTTGCACAATTCAAAAATCGAATTTGAATAGAGGATTCGGGAATAATTTGATTATGGATTATCGAATCTTTTTCTTTTTTAGGTTCACTCAATTTATATCTTTCTATTTTTTTCAATCCAAATGATAGAATTTGGTTTATTTTTGAGAGTTCTTTGATTCTTTTTTTTAGAAAGAGAATGCTTTTGATGACCCATTTTTTTGTTTCTTTTAATACATTTAGAAAAGATTTTGTTCTTTCTTTTAAAACTCTTAGAACTAGAAAACATTTTTTTTGCAATTTTAATTTTATTTTTTTTAATTTTTTGAAAATGGGTTCAAAAAATGAAATTTGTTGTCGGGGAGAACCAAAAGGTAATTCAGTTTCCATTCCCCAAACTGTTAAAAAACAAAAATCATTTTTTTGTTTTTTCCCTTTCTTTTGAATTGGATCTTTATTAGGGAATCGTAACTTAGATCTGTGCCAAGGTTTCAGACGAAAAGGAAATAGAATCTTTATCTGAATACCGTCTGTTAACCAGTTTTTCGGAAATTCTTTTTCTGATAATTGAACGCCATTATAGGTGCATTTAATATGGATTTCTTTAGTCCAATCCTTTAAATCTTCGGACCATTCGGGAAATTGAAATAAGAGTATACGAACAAGATTTTTAGATATTATTAATGAAGGTAATATAATATATTTTCTAAGAATTGATTGGATTACTAATGCAAAACCTCTTATTACTTGAGCAAATATAATGCTATCCCAAAGTTCCCCTATTTCTATACGAGTTTTCTCCGCTTTTTTGTCTATTTCTCTTTTGGCCTTCTCTTCTTTCTCACTTTCTTTTGTCTTTTCCTTTATATGATCCGAAATTATTAATTTATTCTTTTTCCAAATCAAATTTATAAAAATTATTTTCATTAGATCGGGGATATCAAAAGAAAAGAGGGGAGGTTTGTCTACTCTATCCAAAAAAAGGGCGGAATACACATTTGCTTGAAACAGTTCCAAAATAATTATTTTACGCCTTTGAGCTCGTATAGAGCCTTTTATTATATCTCGGCGAAAATCCGGTTGTTGTGAATAACGTATCAAAGCCACCTCTTCAGCTTGATCAGAATTATCAGTCTCTTTTTCATTAGTATTGGTATTCTCCGGACTATTAGTAAAAATTACGACACGTTTGGCTTTTCGTGAACGAATTTGATAATCCTCTGCCCCACTTTCTTCAGTTGCTACTTCCTGTTGTTCCAATTCGTCGATTAATTTATATGACCATCGAGGAACTTTTTTATTTATTTCTTTTATTCCAATATATTCTTTGCTAATTGTTTTATCCTTAGTATCAGTTATAACTGCATTGATTAAAGATTTTAAAATTTTAATTGGATCTTCTGGATTAATTCTTACTTGTTTGTTTTCCGGAAATAAATAAAGTCCTTTCAAATTAAAATTTGATGTTGATTTTCCTCCAAACTTACTAATTATGTTTAAGAAATAACTCATTTCTGTTGATAATGATTTTCGATCAAATAAATTGAATTTATGGTAAAATTCTGTGTAATTGGTAGTAAGAAGGATGCCATAAATCTTATTTATCCAAATTGTCTCTATGTAATGTTTTATAGCTAGAGAAGTTTTTATGATTGGGAGTAAAAATAGTTTTTTGATTTGTCCGCGAAAGGGTCCGTTAAATAAAGAATCACATATTTTCGGTAAATATTCTTGTTTAGTCTCATTATTACAATTACACAATCTAATTCTTTTTTCGATTATATCCAGAGGAAGGAATCTATTATCTAGAATTTCGACTCTATTTAAAAATTGGTTGCTTATGTTCTTCCTTTTTTGTTCATTGGTATAATTCCAGTGATTATACAGTTCATTATAGGAAATTTTTTCTATTGTAAAAAAAGACATCTTTCTTTGTATCATTTCAAAAAAAGTTGATAAACTTGGCGGATACGTAAAGGATATCCTTTCTTTTCCATCACTTTGACACGTATGAAAAAAATATTGTGACATTTCATTTTTTACAGCATTTTCAAATCGATCATTTTTTATATATCGGAATGGTCGCTTCCATTGTTTATAGTCGAAAAGAATATTAACAAGAGGTTTTTCAAACCAGAATATCTCTTTATCCTTTTTATCTTGAAATATTTCTAACTTCGAATTTTCTTGATTCCCATCTAGATAAGAAGTTTCATAAATTGGTCTATTTTTATAGTTAATTTTAAAGTGGAATTCATCCTTTGTTTTTCCCTTTCCATTCATTCGGATCTCTTTTGTTTCATCCATTTTGTCCGGATCCTCCTTTTCTTCCGAAAAAAGAGAAGGAGAAGGATCTTCTTCAGTGGATTCCTCTTGTTCCTGTTTAGTCCCCTTTGTTTCGGAAGTTGTTTCTATTTCTACATCTGTTTCTTCCTCGCTTTCCCCCCTTTCTTCCGTTTCTGAGGTTTCTTTCAGTTTCTTAGTAATAATGGGTGACGGTACTCTGCCTAAATAGTAGGCACAGGTAATAAATAAGAGAATACTAAAGATTCGAGCCATATTAGATCTAATAAGTACATTAAATCTAATAGAATCATTTTGCTGTATCCAGACTAATACCAATCCAACCCATTTCATGAATAAAATGTGACCAATTAACCAACCAACAAAACTACTTGTTACAAATAATATCTTGTTGTTGCATCGAAACATATAAATGTTGACTAATCTGACTAACATTGAACTTGGTAAAATGAAATGGTTGAATAATTGAAAAATTAGATTATTCAGGAATACGCATTGAATGCTAAGATTACGCATTGAGTTTCTGGTAGTAGATCCATAATCAAAAAAGTGTTTGTGATTGTTCC